CAATTTCGAATTGACCTTTGGATACAAATCGCGAGAATGTATATTCTTCTTCAAATATGCTATTGAAGGAAAAGGGATTAAACCTTTTTAAGAAATAAAGTTTTTTGATCGGAATATTAAAAAACCGAAAGATCCCTTAACTATTTAAGTTATTAATCGAACGAATCACACTTTTACCACTAAACTATACCCGCTACATATCCATTATTATATATGGATATACCTTTTGTCGAACAAAGGAATGAGATGCAATTAAGATAGCATCAGACTCATGAAAATTCTAGCGTTGACACTACGTCCCGCCGGGGCGGGGGTATTTGAAAAAATAGGCGAAGAACAGAAAGTTTATTTTTTATTTAAATATTTTATTTAAATAAAAAATAAATAAATAAAAATTTTAGAATATAAAATATAATATATTATTATAATATATAATAATAAAGTGAAAAGTATAACTTTTCACTTGCTGTAAGTCATTATTGACAGTCCTAAATCGAAGGAGTTATTGAAGCTGGACCATAGAAATGATGAATTCCGCATTTCTTTTTTTGTTTTCAACTTTCCCCTCAACTGCCGTATTTTATGAATTTGAATTCGCATCGATTGGATCTCAAATGTTCAAATAAAGCTTGTCCCTTGAACAAATAAATGAGTTATGTTATATATGTATGTTATATATGTTAGAATATATTCTATGTGTGTTTCATTTTTAATATTGTTTAATATTTAATATATGTATGTATTCTTTATCCAGTTAAGTAATTAAGTAGATTGAGAAAAAAATACTAATAACAAAAAAATCTTAACTTAAAATACTTAATAAGAATGGTGAAAAATATTCATATTCTTTCATATTCCATAGTATATCACATGATATAGTATATCATATTCTATAGTATATTATTTCCATGGTGTTAATAATACTAATAAATGACACTTCTATCATAGGAATAGGGATGGAAATTGGCTTTCTTGTTGCTTCAATAACAAGCAAGTATTTTTGATTTGATATCAAATCAAAAATAATTAAATCGTTTGATCTATGAAATGATTCATCAGAAGTAATGTAATGGCCCGGCCAGTACTTAACCAGGCCGGGGGAATGAACCTTTCTTACAAAATAAAAGAAGTAATCAAAGAAGTAAGGTATTCTTTCTGTATCTATTCTATTGGAGATAAGATATCCGTTTCGAATCATTACATTATCTGAATTGAATTATTGATCAAATTCGTAGATATCTTATCTATTTTAATAGAATATTTATTTAGAATATATTATTAGTGTTATTTTATCCTTATACTTATAATTATAATAAAAATAAAGAAAGAAAACGAGGGTTCTTTTAATCTTTTTTACTTCACGTGTCACATCACATAAAAAATGAAAAATTTTGAATTGGGAGAGATGGCTGAGTGGACTAAAGCGGCGGATTGCTAATCCGTTGTACGAGTTATTTGTACCGAGGGTTCGAATCCCTCTCTCTCCGCCCCCTCTGATTACTTCAGACTTTCAAAATTTTTCCAATTTCAATCCCTGATTTTTCATAATAGGTAAATGTATGGAATACATAAAAAAGTAAAGAAAAACTCAAAATCCTTTTTTTTTATTCCTCGCGTCCGGGATTACGGCCCGGATCGTTAGATAAGAATCCAAAGATGAAGAGAGAAACAAAAAATATCACTACTGTGTAAACGAAGAGTTTGAGAGTAAGCATTACACAATCTCCAAGATTATTTTTTTGGAAAAAGGAAATAGATTGCCTATTTTTTATCATATACACTATTTTGACATAACACCCCCCAAATGAAGTCTTTTCTTGAAAAAAAAGTAATTTTCACGAATTTATTTGTAATAAGAAAAGAAAGATTCGGATTCCTTCATTACCAAAAATTTTTGGCCATATCCATTATTTGGTATTGTGGGGTCCTTAGAAAGTCCTTGTTTACTGGAAGGTCAGAACGAGGAAATAAGTTGATCCAAATTTGTCACTGCGGTTATTCAATATAAAAGAATTTCGATTTTTGAATCGAGGGTTCATAATGTAAAACTTATCTGATCTTATCAATTTTTCGAATTTTTTTCGGATAAATCATGAGCGGAGCATTAAAAATTTTATCGAAAACTTACGGCAGCTTGCCAAACAAAGGCTAAGAGAAAAAATAGTACAGGTATGACAGGCATAACATCTACGATTGGATTGAAAAAGGCATAAGCCTCGGGCAATTTGCCGAAGAAAAAACTACTCGAATAGAGGGTAGAATTAAGACAGATACAGATTAAATTAAAGATATTAAGCATAAGAAACATTTCATTCTTGTAGATTAGAAAATTTGATTTTGGTTGAGTTCTTTTTCTTAGGGAAAAACGAGAAGGCGGGTCAAAAAACCCTTCTTTTTCTTCGAACTCTCCCAAATCTAAAATCTTTCCTTTCATTCTCAAATGAGAATACAAGGAATTTGAGTTTCATACAATATCTTAATTGAATTTTATGTAATGATCAATAATTTTTTTTTATTCTATATTTCCATGTGCTGAATCCTAGCAGCAATGTATTTCATATGTATTTTGGTTGGGATTGACGAATGACCAATACCAATATTAGTCTTTATTAGTGTCGAATATAAATTCTAAATCTAAATGGGGCGTGGCCAAGCGGTAAGGCAACGGGTTTTGGTCCCGTTATTCGGAGGTTCGAATCCTTCCGTCCCAGATCGTCTCCATCAGAAACGAAAGATTCTTCTCTTTAACAATTTTCTGTTTCATTTTGGATATTTGGATATAATGTGATCTCGCCTTTTGTTCTGAATTCTAGAAAAATGAATAATTCTAAGAATTATATCTTTTCTTTCGTTTGGTTTCTCACAAACGTGATCGAGTGTACGGGTAGAAATAAAGATATTTCTTTGAATTCTTAATTCAAAAAAGAATTGGGGGTGTATCATTCCCATTCAGAGTATACTTGTACTACTACTCATATTCATATTGAAGTAAGTTACTTAGGGAAACTTTGTGTTCCATATCGATGAAATGTGAATTCTCGCATGATGCATTCTGAATCGAAATAAAAAAAAGGCCTTTTTTCTATTCCATTCCCCAAGGAAAGCCTAAAGAAAATAAACGGTGTACCCCAATTCCCCACTTTATGTGGAGACTAAAGATTACGTAGTTTTTGGTATGAATTTCATTTCTTTCATCGTTCGTCTTAAAACTTCTAAAGCTGGGAAAAAATAGGAAAAACGAGTTGATCCAGATGCCGTTTTTTTTGTATTTTATCTTATTCAAATGAATAATTGGAAATCAATGTAATGTAACGATTAAATGGATGGAAATTTATATATTCCATTTGCTTGACTTTATTGGAATTGGTGGAAAGATTATTGAACCTGAAGTAAAAAAAAATCCGTCTGTATAATCTGTATAATATAATATAAAATGAACAAGTCCTATAATATATATTATGTATTGTTATCGTATTGTTCTATTTCAGTAATAGCGGCTCTTTGGTTAAGTCAAAAGGGTCTGTGATTCTTTAAATATCCATGATTACCCCCGGTAATAACTGTTCGTTGTATATGATGGATACGAAAAGATTAGAGTTATTCTTGATTCTGATTTTCTCTTTCAGATGAAAGAAAGAATAACGACTTTAATCTTATCTTACCTTACACGAGACCTTTTCTATTCCATACTCATGAAAACAAAAAACGATTTTTATTTTGACTTCATTTTTATGAACCTTGGTACTTGAAGAAGTCTGAAAAATCTATTGTGAAAAATCTATATTATAGAGAAACTTACGACCTTTTCGAGTCATCGGACTAGCTTATATTTGGTTAATAACTGATTTTGGTCCGGAATTGGAAATCCATTAAGGGCCATTCTTTTGAGGTTTCGAATTTATTTGTTCGAGAAAAATAGGATCTTTTTTTTCATGATTCATCATTCCGAACGATCTGTTGAAGATATAAATAAGACTTAAGTATATTCCTCTTTTTTAGAAAGCTGTTTCATTCATAGGATAGAATATGGGGTGAAATAACTTTAATAAAACCTTTCTAAGACTTTTCCGGATAATTATTTATCTATCCATTTATCTATCCATAGATACATAGAAAGTATTATATACCGTTGAACCAATGACTATTCATGATTCCATATTGAATCAATTCCATACCGGTTCAAAATTCAATTTTTAATTAGAGGAATGTTGTTATGGTAAAACTTCGTTTGAAACGATGTGGTAGAAAGCAACGTGCGACTTGAAGGACATGATTCGTTGTGGATTCTTATACCCACCATTTTCTATAGGAATGAAGATGCTCTTGAATCGACATAGTTTGTTCTGTTCCTGCTCGGAACCTAATTTGTGTTGGGTTCGTAAATGGGAAAGGAATAGTACATGATGGAGCTCGAGCAAAAAGTATTGATTAATTTATCGGGGGAAGAATCTAGGGTTAGTAACAATTAATAAGTTAGACCAACTTTGTAAGTATATCCTCAATATAGAAATTGAAATCGAAGGGTTAAAATTTGAACAAGTTTGAAATGAAATAAAAAAAGTCAACTTGTTGGAATTGGTAAAGTAAAACTTTTCGATTAAAATGTAAAGTGTATTATATTACAAGGGAATCAATCGTTCGTATTATCTTTCCACAGAAAGAAATAACAAAAAACAAAAGGTATGTTGCTGCCATTTTGAAAAAAAAAAGGAGTAAAGATCACCGAAGTAATGTCTAAACCCAATGATTTTACAAAGCAAAGAGAAAGGATTCCGGAACAAGGAAACACTATTTTCAATTGTCTCAATAATTTTATTATTTTATTATAATGAGGAGTCAAAATAGAGACGAGACAAACAAGAGAGGTTAGAGACGACTCAAGAAATGCCTAAGGATTTACCTTCGAACTTTTTCAAAATTACCCAACTTGAGTTATGAGTACGAATGATATTTCTTTTTTCTGTAAGTAAGAACAAAAAACAACTCAAATCATAGTCTAATTCATGATTTTATGGATCTATTTGCCATTATATACAGAATATACAGAAATATTAGAATCATTTTTCTCGAGCCGTATGAGGAGAAAACCTCCTATACGTTTCTAGGGGGGGTATTATTTATCTACATCTATCCCAATGAGCGATCTATCGAATCGTTGCAATTGATGCTCGATCCCGACGAGAAGGGAGAGATCTTCAAAAAGTGGGTTTTTACGATCCGATACAGAATCAAACTTATTTAAACGTTCCTGCTATTCGTTATTTCCTTGAAAAAGGTGCTCAACCTACAGGAACTGTTCATGATATTTTAAGGAAAGCAGAATTATTTAAAGAAAGAGCTTCGTAAAGAAAAAAAAACAAAATTTCTAAATAAAAAAGGAAGGGTAACTAGTATCTATTTTTGGTAATTATTTACCCACAATTTGCTCTTTTCTTGTTCTATTTATACTTAATTTACTTTATTTCTTCTTGTGCCAATCCAACACAAATACTTATTTGATTTACTTATTAATTTAATTGAATTAATTGAATTTGTTTTCTCAACATTCCATTCATATTGACAATGGTGTATCGAACAAATATAATTCGATCGTAGATAAATAGATCTGTTTATTCCGACTCCGACCCCTATTGGTTTTTCCTTTACTTCAGTCAAATAATGGGTTTGCCGGATTTACTGTTATACAAGATGTATTTTCTTAACGAAAATCAAAAATTTTGAGAAAAGGGGGCGGTCTGTAAATGTAAATTTTGACATTTCTATTGGGAATCTGTTGTTTAAAATTCGATCCGCTCATTTTGCTATTTTGATGTTTATAATTGATCATAAAATCTTTCCTTTATATTTCATTTCTTATTAGTTCAATGTTTTGACGTAGTTGTACAGTGCAATTCAATTGATTTTTTTTATTTCGATCGTATCTACATATCATATTTATCTGGGTTGCTAACTCAACGGTAGAGTACTCGGCTTTTAAGTGCGACTATGATCTTTTACACATTTGGATGAAGCAAGGAATTCGTCCAGACTCTTGGTAGAGTCTATAAGACTACGACAGATCCTGAAAGGTAATGGATGGAAAAAACAGCATGTCGTAATAATAAGAAAAAATGGAATTTCTTATTATATTCTTATTTTTTTGAGTGGAATTTTGAGTTGATCCTTACCGGATCATTCCAAAATTTTGTTTTGATTTTTGGAGGAGGGCAAAAGAAATTCACATTTACAGTTGGTCTAGTGAATAAATGGATAGAGCCCTACGGCTCCAATTCTGATAAAAAAAAAGTAACGAGCTTCTATTCTTAATTTGAATAATTACCCGATCTAATTAGATGTTAAAAATAAATTAGTGCCTGATGCGGGGAAGGGTTCTCCTGTGAATGGACCTTTGATTCTTTTTTTTTTCTTTTTTAATAAATCCTAACTATTTCTCTATTATGGATTGGAAACGAATGTGTAGAAGAAACAGTATACTGACAAAAAGAATTTGTTCCAAAGTCAAAAGAGCGATCGGGTTGTAAAAATAAAAGATTTTTGACCCTCTGGTAATTATAACGAAGATAAACCCATTGGATAGAAGGGGAGAGGAAAAAGATCTGTTGATTGGACTCCCTGTTTCCGGGGTATATATTTTTTTCCATACATAATACATACCCTGTTCTGACCATATTGCACTATGTATAATTTGATAATTCAAGAAATGCCTATTGTTTCTGGTTCAAGTAGAAATGTAAGTCAATGGAAGAATTACAAGGATATTTAGAAAAGGATAGATCTCGGCAACAACACTTCCTATATCCGCTACTCTTTCAGGAGTATATTTATGCACTTGCTCATGATTATGGTTTAAATGGTTCAATTTTTTACGAATCCGCGGAAGTTTTTGGTTATGGCAATAAATATAGTTTAGCACTTGTAAAACGTTTAATTATTCGAATCTATCAACAGAAATCTTTGATTTCTTTGGTTAATGATTCTAACCAAAATCGATTTGTTGGGCACACCCACAACAATTTTTTTTATTCTCGTTTTTATTCTCAAATGATATCAGAAAGTTTTTCAATTATTGTAGAAATTCCATTCTCGCTGCGATTAGTATCTTATTTCAAAGAAAAAGAAATACCAAAATATCATAATTTACGATCAATTCATTCAATTTTTCCCTTTTTAGAGGACAAATTATCGCATTTAAATTATGTCTCAGATATACTAATACCTCATCCCATCCATATGGAAATCTTGGTTCAAATTCTTCAATGCTGGATTCAAGATGTTCCCTTTTTGCATTTATTGCGATTCTTTCTTCACGAATATCATAATTGGAATAGTCTTCTCATTACTCAGAAGAAATCCATTTTCGTTTTTTCAAAAGAAAATAAAAGACTATTTCGGTTCCTATACAATTTTTATGTGTTTGAATGCGAATTTTTATTTGTTTTTATTCGTAAACAATCCTTTTATTTGCGATTAACATCTTTTGGAACTTTTCTTGAACGAACA